ATAAATTATACGTCCTATGGTTGAGTCATAATGACTTTCCTCAAATTTGACTCTATTTACTGGTAGTTATGTATAATTTATGTAACAATTAATTATGTTTAATCCTTTTTGAAACATAATGTAGAATCCACTTTTCATTATCTAACCAAATCAAGAACATACCGTTGGAAAGTGATTTAGAAATTAAACTGTAATGAACCCTTTTTTGTTTTTTCACTTGGGGTATTAACTAATGTGGGAGCTGAAATAGTAGAAACCCACCCTTTACTCTTGTTTTACAAATATGAGAGCTCTATATAGAATTATATAACTGGTATATGATAAAGATTACCATATATAGCACAAAATTTCTCCACCGATTCCTTTTAGTCGAGCCTCTCTGTCTGTCATTATACCTTGAGAAGTAGAAAGAATTACAACCCCCATCCCGCCTAAAATTCTCGGGATTCCTTGATAGTTAGAATAGATTCGTAGACCGGGTCGACTGATCCGTTTTAAATTTAAAACAGTTCTATCTAGTCCCTTCCTATTTCTTCTATGTCGTAGGGTTAAAACTAAAAAATATTTCTTGCTTTCCTGATGTTTCCTCATGTTTTCAATAAAACCTTCTCGTAAAAGGATTTTAACAATGTTTTCACTGATGTTAGTATAGGGTATTTGAACTCTTCTTTTTTTATTCATGTCAGCATTTCGTATATAGGTTAGTAGGTTACCAATAGTGTCTTTACTCATAAAAAAACGAAAATTTTAATTGTTCCCAAATTTTGACATAATCAACATGCTCTTTTTGAATTATTTCTGAATTTTTAAACATTTATAAATTATTAAAGACATATACGTGAGACACAAACAATCTACTAAATTAAATCTACTAATTAATAATTAATTTCATTCAAATACTATAAACCGTAAAACTGTATTCTGTCCCAATCTTATAAGACTTCAGGTGCTAATGAAACTATTTTAGGGAAATTTAACTGTCTTAATTCTCGGGCAATTGCCCCAAAAATTCGAGTTCCTTTTGGATTTCCTTCTTGATCAATAACAACGGCAGCATTGTCATCATATCGTATTATCATACCATTTTTACGTTTGAGTTCTTTACAAGTACGTACAATTACGGCTCTGATCACTTCGGATTTTTCTAGCGGTGTATTTGGTATTGCTTCCTTGATTACAGCAACAACAACGTCACCAATTTGAGCATATCGTCGATTACTAGCTCCTATAATTCGAATACACATCAATTTTCGGGCTCCGCTGTTATCCGCTACATTCAAATGGGTTTGAGGTTGAATCATATCATTTTTATTTCTTGTTTCAATGCAAAGGCTACGTAAAAAAAAGGAAATATTTTTTATTCAAAAGAAAAAAAGAAACCTACAAGTATTATTTTTCAGATGAAAAATTTGTTTCTTTTGGTTTTACACTCCTATCCTGAAATAATGAATTGAGTTCGTATAGGCATTTTTGATGCCGCTATTGAAATGGCTTTTCTGGCTATATTTTCCGGTACTCCGCTCATTTCATAAAGTATTCTACCTGGTTTAATGACAGCTACCCAATATTCAGGAGATCCTTTTCCTGAACCCATACGTGTTTCTGTAGGTCTTACTGTAATTGGTTTGTCTGGAAATATACGTACCCATATTTTTGCGCCGCGGCGCACATTTCGTGCCATTCCTCGTCGCCCTGCTTCTATTTGTCTAGATGTGATCCAAGCAGGTTCAAGCGCTTGAAGGGCATATCGACCAAAGCAAATATGATTTCCTCGATAAGAGATTCCTTTCATTCTTCCTCTATGGTGTTTACGAAATCGGGTTCTTTTGGGGTTATAGTTGATAGTTATTTATTATTTCCATCTCTATTACAGAACTGGACATGATAGTTTCATCTCATCCAGCTCCTCGCGAACGAAACGATTATAAAATAATATACAGCTATTTAATGAATAATATATGGAAACAATATATTAAATCATAACATAAGAATTTTTGATAATTTATTAGAAATTTGTATATCCTTTTTGAGATCTAAATAAAAATTTATTCGATCTAGATTTATATAAAATAAGGTTTATTATACGGTTTTAACGAATATTTATTTTGTTTTGCCTTTTATTAGCATATTATATGGACTACAATTTTGAAATCCTAAAAATAAAAATTTTCGCGGGCGAATATTTACTCTATTTAATATTCAGTTTATAAGATTAGTTCATGGCATGATTTTGATTTTAAGATTAATTCATGACATGCCTTTATCAAAATAAATGAATTGATTCCTAGTTCGTTCCGCCATCCTACCCAATGAATCATTAAGATTCGTTTTCAATAGAATCTTATGCAATCATAGGTTCTGTCGTTCCCATCGCTTCGCAATTAATGGTTAGGTCTGAATTCTACAATGGAGCCCGTAATTAAATTTGTTCTTGAGTCAATCCTCTCAGTCTTTATTGACTCGGGGCTCTTGATTTTTTTATTCTTTATTTATTCTTAAT